GGAAGGAAAGAGGAGGCCTTTGCTCTATCTGCTTCTTCCTCTTCCCGGGAATGAACAATTGGATAAAAAAAACGGATTTTCTTAGTTTATAGATATAATTATATAATTATATATCTATTATATAATTATATATCTATTATTTTATATAAAATAAATTTTTTAAGCAAGCGGCCCCTTCGCGACTCAAACGGGCGGGGGCGCTTTGTTTGCTTGCAATGCCTGCAGTTCGCCTTTAGTTAGAAGTATAAGTAGAGGGCACCCTTTGCCCCACACTTCAGAAAAGGTAAAAAAGTATGGATTAAGTAAGAAAAAGTACATAACATAAGGAGTGAGAAAGAAAAACTTGGTTACGGTAACCGAAGGTTAGGCCGACTACTTACTTTAGTATAGCTACACCTAAAAAAGTTTATTCCTACCCCCTTTTCTTCCCCTTTCTGTCAATGTTGCCAATTCTCAGAATACTTATAATGTACCCTCGCGCATACAATTGCCCAACAACTTTCTTCCTCCGACTTCTTTAGCCACTTCCGCATCTGTCGTCTTCGGGATCGGGAGAGCTTGCTTCGTGGCGGAGCATTTAGCAATTCCAGCAGCCTGGTGAGGGCTGGCTGTCTGGGGACAGGTTAAGGCTGGGCCTGCTGGGCTTGCTTCTCATGAGATTGGGTGAGGGAATCGGAAAGGGGGAAGTGGATGGAGGGTGCTTCTCAGCTAGAGTTGGGGGTGGGGTCGCTATAGTGGCTAGGGCGAGTCTTCCTACACGGCGCCCGGCTCTAGACTAGACGAAGCTGCAGCCTACCCTCGAAGCTCTTCATAGTCAGGCGGGGTAGACAATCTTCTTTCAAAAAGAGACAGACCAGAGATGACAGAGGAAGGTATTCGGTTCAAAAAAGATACGGCAGTCAAAACAGCTTCTGTCCCTAGTTTTTTTGGGCTGAAGCTGAGAGCAAGAGAGAGCAAGTTGTCTCCAATATATGTATATGGCGATGTTTCCGCTCGGCAACTCCATTCTGCTGAGGAGTGCGGGGGCAGGATCGTTGGGAAAGCGCTTTGTAAGTGAAGTGAGTTGAAGCAAGCAGAGTTCAGAAGGCAGCGGAGATATACCCCCAAGGAAAACCCTTTTTTTTAGTAAATTTTTTCATTGTTCTGTCAAAAATAACATATACGGATGATCCTCCTTTCGATAACAGAGGGGCAGGATGGACTTCGGACACAAGATCAAAAGGAGAAGTAGAAAGAGCTTCTTAAATAAAGGAAGGGCCGAGCCTTTTCCCCGTTTGCAACCCATATAAGTAGAAATCTCAATGTTAGGTACAGACCCCAACATTCCAGTAGAAAAAAAAATATCTAAGCCTTGGGCTGCAGACATGTCCTAATCTACGATGCCACAACAAAAAAGGGGGAGGGAACAACACCAGACACAGCGGAAAAGGCAAAAGACTGAGGTAAACGAAGTTTCTCCAAAAAAGAGAGCTTGCCAACTCTATGGTCCTTCCCAATCCCCTTAAGGGCCTATCGCATGATCCTGTTCAAGACAGGAGGTAGGAGAGAAGTGAATATAAGCATTTTTTTTTTCAAGCCGGAAAGAAGATTCGCTGAGAGAGCGGGAAAATGAAAAAGAGCAGAACATATTCGATGATAACGAGAGAGAGTACCAAGACTGGCTAGAGGGAATTGTTCGGAGTTTTCAGTTTAAACAAAAAGGAACTAAGATGGAGAACGAAGAGAAGAAAGAAGTGAAGAATCACCAGTAATATTCTTCGATGCACCCGAAGAAAGTAAGCAGCCCCCTATGTTGTAAGCGTAAGGGGGATCAAATACCTGTAACAGAGGAGGAAGAGATATGACAAGACGGATTCAACCTCTGAATCTGCTTCCGCTGTCGTGGGGTAAAACTATCTGTGTCGGGTGTGGGAGTGCTCCTAAGATCATAGAAGTAATGCTGCAGAGGCCCTATGGAGTAAGGGGATTAGGAAGTCTCCGATTCAGTAGGCGTCTCTGGGGGAGCAGCAAGATGAGCTGTGTCTGACTGTCGGCGAGAATTTTAATTCTGCCGCTTACGAGAGTCTGCAATCATGTGACCCCGCTTCTTGCAATAGTGGCGATCTTGGACATGTCTCGTTGGCCTGATGCACCAGCGGAGCTTCCAGATTGAAGATTCTGACCATAGGGTCGATGTCCCGAAGCATGTTCAGCCGCAAGAACCTGATCTGAAGCACCCTGAGTAATATAAGATCGACCCCCAGCACCCAACCTAAGTAAAGGGGCTCAAGTCGAGTCTCCTCGGATCTCACATCAGCAACTGCTCTCTCAATGTCTGGTAGAGGAACTCGATGTTGAATTGAGGATCTAACATTCTCGAACTCAGGCCTCAAGCCCATCAAAAACTTAGAGAGCCCCTTTATACTCTATAAGGATATTATATGTTATATGAAAGTATTCCCGACAAGAACCCTTCGAATCGGTGCCCCTATCTTCTTTGAAAGGGGTCCCTCATGTTCAG